GCTCTGCTCCCCCCCAAAAAAAGATTGAGAGACTGATTCTGACTCATCCAATGATGGAAGACGGAAATCGCTGGTTAGGATGGTCCAACCAAGAAAGGCATGGGAGTCTTTGGGCATTGCTGGGGCTACTAAGTCAAGCTTGGGTCGAGTTAAGTAAAGACTGACTACCTCCCTCACTGCACACTTTCTATATATCTGTCCCCATTATGGGCTGCATGCTATCTCCGATAGAGCAATGGGAGGTTACAATTCCGAAGGAACTCTGACTTCTTTTTAGAATCAATCTTTATACATAGGAACTTTCAATGTACTGGGCCGTTACTTATATAAAAAGAACAGCTTTGATTTTCGTGCTTGCTTGTTTAATATAGTCAATCTTTTGTTCAATCTTTTGCTTTCCCGGAACACTAACGAAGTGACTTAAAAATGATTCTATAATAAATAGAAGAGAACAGCATATTTGGTGAAGCAAAGAGCAGTTCGGTCAAAAGTCTCTACCACACACTCAATCCAATGAGCAAGCACATAAGCAAGACGAATCTCTTTCTCTTTCTGTAACAAATTTAGCAATCAGGGCTAAAGCACATACAAAAAGAGAGGTGCAAGAGACAGATGTAATATATATATATAATACTAATACTTACTTACCAAGATCTACCAGCGGTATTTGATTGAAAGAGTATGGTACGAATGACTTTCTTTAATTAACCCTATCTTAATAAGAAAAGAAAATACATAGTCACTTTTCACTTTAATCAATCAACTTCCTTGAATGCAATCCTTCCCCCATTTTTAAAACGAACGAAAGAAAGAAAAACGGGAAGCGCCATGGGTTTAATGCGAGCGGGAAGATCCATCTCAGACAGAGCAGACGGGGAAAGAGATATTGAATGAAAGGTGCGCCAGCAGATATGTATTTATAACATAACAACCAACAGCGGTGAGCCGACCTATGTGCATCTTTTATCCATGAATTCTTTACTGTAGTCACATCCTCATAAAGAGTTCTATCCGATAGGCTAATTGCAGTCTTTTAGGTGACAGCGGAGCTCTTCCGTGGGGAAGAACCTAACCATATAGAAGACTTGCACCCTAGCTATTCTATGTGACCCTCCTTCAGCCCCCTATCTCCCTCTTTAGGGATCAAAAATCATCTTTGTCCCTGGTAACTAAGAGGAAAGCTTCTGAGAATATAGGTTTTGAGGTGGCATCAATACCAGAGAAGAGAGTGGGAATCCCCTCTTATGTCATTTCCCTCCTTCCGAGAATAACTATTTCGGTGGGGAAGACTCCTGCCTTCCGGCAGTAAGGTTTGTTTAGTTTTTGTTTAGGCTGCTAAAGACTGACTTGCCCCAACAGCCGTAGCTAAAGGCTTAAGCCATTGTGGAGTACCCAGATTCTTCAACCCCGACCTCAAGAGAATCCGGGGAAAGCTCCATATCAAAAGAAGCTTGACCGGTAGCGGTAGGGAGAGAGAAGTTTGGGATATCTTCTGAGTTTGGGGCTAAGGCCTGTAGCTATCGGAGTTGAACTCTTCTCTTCACCGGAATTTGAATCTACTTCACTAGATGGAACAAAGAGAAAATCTTCCTAAGCCTAAACTTGCCGTGGAAGGTTTGGAACCCTACTTTCTTTAATTTAATACCGGGGCATATCTTTCTCGGAAAGCAGTAAACGAGGGAACGGAACTCGCTTTCGACTTAGAGGAAAGAGAGAATATTGACTTCGGAAAGCAGGCGCATAGAGGCGAGTCAAGGGAAAAGCTGTCAGCTAGACTAAAGAGGAAGGAGACTAACAACCAGATCGACTAAAGGCGTTGGCTTACAGCGAAACTAGGGCTGAAAGGATCGGAGTTGAAAACTGTTTGACTGACTAGATCGACTAAAAGGTTTCAAGTAAGGGAGCCAGAGAAAGAGCGGATCTTGTTGCATCGGATCTAAAGGATCGGAACTCTTCTGCTGCAGCAGAAGAGTTCGCAGAAGAAGCTGCGTTGGATGCTTCCTCAACAAGGAGCTAAACCTTCTTTCTTTGCAAGGGGATCTCCCCTTTCTGCCAGATCTTTAGCAAGAAGGAGAAGAGGGGAAAGGTTCACTATAGGACTAGGACGAGGGGGGTAACAGAATAGCACAGAAGCAAAAGAGAAAGGAGTGGAATGAATCTGAGAAAAGGAACGAATCCGAGTTCGAAGATGCGACTAGGAACTCAAAGTCGAGGTTCGAAGAAGATGCTCACAGGATTGGCAATGAAGCTCAGTCTGAGTCTGATTCTTCTGAGTGAAGAACTCCCATAAAGAGTTCCTTTCTTAACTATTGAAATTGCGTTAAGTAAGAGAAGCTAAGGCGAGGGGCATAAAGTAGTAGCTAGAGTAGGAGTTCAGTCTTGGAGTTCAGAGTTGGAGATGAAAGTTTTTGTAAGATGTCAATTTCAGTAGATGAAGTTGCAAGGGAATCTTCTTCAAGCAGAGGTGCGGAGATACTCGACTAAGCAGTCGTTTCCCTCGACAGAAACCTCTTTCATCACAGTCTTGTAGGAGAACTCGACTAAGCAAAACAGTTGCAGAGTTTCATTCAAAGAGCTGACGTTGCGGTTCTCTTTCGACTTCAGGTTGCAGGAGAGTATGGGAGCTGGCTATACTAATAAGTAGTTTAGGGAGAACTCGCCCAAAGGTTCATTCCTTCCCTACCCTATTTTATAGGTGTGTTGACAAAGGAAGGGTGTAACCCAACAAAACAAGGAAGGGGCACATTGCTAGAAGGACACATTGCCACTCTTACCATTACTGAAAGCAAGGTTAGCGTCCTACCTTCTTCTTTGTTTCCGTTCTTTTCTCCCCAGCTAAGCTAATTGAATACCAGCTTCTGAGTGGAAAAGAGAAGAGCTGCAAGATCAGCTGCAAGACCAGATACCAGAGAATCAACCAAAACTGGGGAATCAACAGAAGAAGCAGAAGAAAGAAGCTCGACCAGGGGTTTCAAACTAAACTGATTGAATAGAAGTTATGAGGGCTTTCCCACCTCAACAGGAAGAGAATGAGGTAGCTCAGCATGACGCTCAGTAGCAGCGAGAGAGGAGGCATTGGCTCTACTAAAGGAGAAGCTCAGTCATACACCCCCTCTCTTCGATCTATCTTCCGGTTAAGGTAAGGAAAGCGGGGAATCTACTAAACGAATAAGTGCAGGATTTAAGGCTTATATTCACTTCTTTAAAGCATCAAGTAAGTCAACTTTCTTTTCTTTGCAAGGCAATCTTCTGACCTTACAGTCCTTCGAGTCCGGTTATCCGTCTTCTTAAGTTGAAGTCCTTTGCTGTAGTTCCTGTAGTCAAGCGTAGTTCTTTCTTACGTGGGTAACTATTAGCAGAATAGGAGTAGTGTCTTTCCTCTCGCCTGTAGTCAAGCTAAGGCTGTAGAGGGGATTTTCGCCAAAAACGACTCACTCATTCTAAACTGAAGGAAAGGAAGGAGTGATCAACACCCGTCAATCACTCCCTCCCCTTAAAGGAGAAGACCAGGCTAGGGCAGAAGGGGCCCCAGAGAAAGCACCCTTACACCCAAATGAGAAGTCCCAGACTACTAATCAGGATTAGCATAGAATTTGTCAGCAATCGAGATTCCAGTCGCGGGTCTCCCCATTTCTTGAGAGGGAAATCTCGCACTTAAGAGTTTCTACTCGGGTTGTCTTGAGTAATTAAAAAACAAAGCTGTTAAGAGTCATATATTCATGGCATAGCCGCTCTCTCACGGGTCCTATATCATGCGGACAGTTACGCACTAGGAGAGGGAAAATCTGCGCTTCCCCCTCCTCCCCCGACTGGGGATAGATTTTGATTTCGAGGGGCCACATTGCATAATCATTCTCATGTATTCTAGTACTTCTTTGCACATTAATTGCGCTAAGGACCGTCTCATATGATTGAGAAAAAAAGGAGCTTAGACGGGTTAGACAAGCTCTTTCCTTTTTGTCGAGAAAAACACTTTTTCTTCTTTTTATGGTTTGAGCTTTGTTTTGAGCTTCAGGCTCATCTTCGGAGTCCTCACCCTCATCTTCCATCTGTTCCTCAAAGAGCTGGAGAATGCATTTGTGGCCCAGATTCCTACATGGAAATGCTCTCCTTGTCCGTCCTCGTGCTTTTCTGTTGATAAGACTATGGATCTACAGATAAAAAGAGATGCTATTCTTTCTATGACTTCCCTTTTATCTACCATTTCCCTTTGTTCTGCATGAATCAAAGTAAGCAGTATATACTGCCTTAATGTGCTTTTAGAAAGGTCAGTATCCATTAATGCCTTTGTCATATTTAGTTCCGGTTTCCGTTTCATACCAACTCCCCTGTGTCTTCGTAAAAGACCCTCCCTTTGAAGGAGAAAAAGTATGAAATAAATAGAAAAGAAAACACACTTAACACTTTACCAATGAGACCTTGCTCCGACGAAGCAGACGATACGCCGCGGCGTATCGTCTTCAGTTTCCATTCATATTGAAAAAAGGCTTAGGGAAGGAAGAAGATCTTACGCCGAAAATCCCCTCTACTAGAGCTGGCCTAAGCCTATTTCCAGTATCCAATCCAATAGAAGGATACGGGCTGAATTAAGAATTAAGTCAAGGCTGCTAAGAGGAAATCTCTAAATTGCTTATTAAAAGCTTAAAGGGTCATTTATGATATGAAGTCTTAGGCCATATAAAGAGGTCCCCTCTAGGTATTGGTTTCTTTTTCATTATTCCCTTTCCTTTGCCTATTTATGCTTGAAAGCAGTTCAATACCAGCAAATTCAAGAGCACCGGACTCGACTCGTTCAATGAGCTTGCAATTCCTTTCTGGAGTGTAATTCGGGTATAGGACTTTGCTTGCCTGCTACTTTGATTTATCAGATTGAAACTGGTTCAAGGTAAAAGAAAAGGGCTTTTGCGGCTATTCCTATTCAAAGCGGATAAAGAGTTTATGACTACCTCTTCCTATCACACCGAGAGCAAGAGCTTCCTCTTCTATCCCTGAATTGAGCTGTTGTGAAAATCGAACTCACTAGATTCTAGAACATCGGTTATTATCCTAATAGCAGCTGAGGAAATGGCAAGTGCCAGGCTAAAGGCAAAGAGCTGTTCGCGGTTCCTATTGTGAAATTACAACTCAAAGGGAAAGATATTCGCAGAAGCTTAAGAGGCCATACAGCGGAAGATTCCTTCAAATAGCTCATCACGAGAAGTAGTCCTTTGGGTCTAGATTCTCTGGCCTTCCTTCCCCTAACCCCAGGAAAATCAGTGAGTTGCCCCCACTCTGACTATTGAGTTTCCTTCACTCGGGTATTTGAGTTCCACTACACTAAGACGAGAGAAGTCGGGATTTTTGGCATCCTTCCTTCTTCGTGAGTTCGTATGAAACTGGTGACTAAGCCTTTTCCTTCTGCCTTTGCAGAACTACCGACGGGCTATTTCCTTCTAAAGAATTTCATCCTTAAGCTGGATAGCCTTTAGGCTTTCTTAGTTAAGAGTAATCCCCCCTTGCCTTTGAGAGCTGTCCAATACCAGTTGATTCATTAGCAATGGTAGCAGGAAGAAATCCACTATGCTTTTAGCCAGTTATGAATTCTTTCTTTAAGGCTTTTTGCCGGGTAAGATGCTAAGAGAGGAATCACTGCTTATCCATCGGGTGTGACTGAACTGGGTGACTGAACTACCTTCCCAGAACCCAGAGCATAGCCTTAGACTGATTCTTCTACCCTTCGTGCCTTCCCTTGGCTACGAAACTAGGCTGTGATCCGCATCGAGAAAGAGAAGGATAACTATTAGAGTCTTTTTCTTCCATCTCGCTTAACTGACTACGATATGACTTTGCTTCGCACCTTACTCTATCACTTAGCCTTAGTGGGCCTAGCTGACCGGCACGGAAAGGAATGGAATTGATTTAAGCTTAACTCCGCTATCAGACTAGTTGCAAAGCGTTGGGATAACTAAATATGAATATGCCTCAACTAGTTGCCCAGGATGAGGCCATTGCAGCAACTAGCACGGCCAAGTCACCAACCTATGGCTCAGTGGAAGCCGGCAGGGAGGAAGGATGATAATCCAACCAAAGGAATTAGCCATATTGGAAATACCCGGCAAGCTCCGCATCTAGGATTCTGTAATCACACCCGGCGAAAGGCGATCCTTAATAGCCTAAGGGGCATAGCGGTAGATGAAAACAAAGGCCATGTGAATCTCAATGCCAATGACATATGAGGCTCACCCAGATCCTTTGAAAGAAGGCCAAATAGGGTGATAGGTGATACCTGAGACCTATTAAAAGAGTCTTTTAATTTAATCAATCGACAGGAAAAGATTTTCATTAAATAGCGGAGCTTGCACCAGAGCCTAAGAAGACTATAAGATAAGAGTGATTTTGATCTTTCGAGATGCTTTTCTCGGAATAGAATCCGCTGTTAGCAGAAAATCCATTGTCTTTGAAAAAAATCAATGTGGGAGGAAGACCAAGGCTGTCTTATGACAGCGAACGCCAGGTATAAGAATAGAGGTAAACGTATGTATACTCTCAATGGGAATTTCTCCGTGGGGAATACATGCCAATATCACCCCCGTCTTTTTTGAATCCCCAGTGAAAGCTCTCTTCTAGGCGTGGAGGTACATACATCCATACGAGTGACAATGGTTCACAGCCCGAGGGCTAAGTGAAAGCTTTCTATCTCAGCATCTACGGTGATATAGACTCTACTTAGTTTAGTGTAAGAGCTAAAGGAAAAGAACTATGATTTATACCTGTATTCGTATTGGGAGAGAGACTTCTTAACGCTACTAGAGAGTTTACTATGAAAGATGAAATATTTGCGGTCACTCTGACTGAAATCTGAAATCAATTCCATAATTAACAGATATTTTATAGATGCTGGATTACTGGTT